CAATTATTGTTCCAAAGACTCTACCTGCTTTATTTATTTCAAATAGCTCAGGAACAAATATGTACGGAATAGAAAGATTCCAACCCCCCAAGTAAAGAACTGTTACAAATAATGAAGAAAGCAGTAGATTCAGATATGAAGCAACGTAAAATAAACCAAATTTGATACCTGAATATTCGGTTTGATAACCTGCTACTAATTCTTCTTCTGCTTCTGGCAAATCAAAGGGCAATCTTTCACACTCGGCTAGGGAAGAAATTAGAAAAATGATAAACCCTATAGGTTGACGCCACAAATTCCATCCCCAAAAACCATATTTTGATTGCGCTTCAACTATATCAACTGTACTTGAACTGTTAGATAATCATAGTCGATGATAACATCACTGTGCCCATCGCTATTACAGAACCGGACATGAGATTTTCATCTCATACGGCTCCTTGAAGGTCACAAATAAATCTAAGGACCCACTCACTATTATTTATCTTGCTATGTTTGTAGGATATATAGAATCCAAATCTATCCTAAGGTCCCGAATTAGACCAATGGAATTCTGTCTGCTATATATATTTCTATTTTTTTATATTTCATATAAAATATTGAATATAAAGTGCTTCTGAATTGATCTCATCTTTTAATAATTTCCAAATTTTCTTTGTTGAATAATAACTTAATCCTTGAATAAAATTCTTCTTGTAGAAATATCAATAGATATTTCAACCTAGCATTTTCGATTACGAAAAAGAATTAGACCTTGCATTAGTTCAGGAATCCTGACAAGAATTTTATCTCTAAAAATAGGTATATAGGTCTAAATATCTATATTATATAGTAAAGAAAGAATAAAAAAAGCTCTCTTTTTTCTATTGCAATTACATTCTTTCTATTTTTTCGTTCCTATTCTCCTTTCTCATAAAAAGGGATTTTAAAACAAAGTAAAGGATTAGTTCGTTCTTGATAGTTATTTCTTTAATCGGTGGATAGGAGTATACTCTGGATCGGAATCGTGGGGAGTACTTCTTGATCATTTCTACTAACTTAAAGCCCCAATTAAAATTCCTTTTATGCACAGAAATATCCTGTTGGATAACTTACATAATCTCCATTACGAATCCTTTGTGTACCTTGGTGTTCCTAGCCATCCACTCATTTTTGCCCAATCTCCTGTTATGGTAATACACGTATATGTATGGTAATTAATAGTAAAACCTCTATACAGTTGATCTTTTGAACCCGCTTCAAGCCATGATGACTAATCAACCAATATCTTGGGGTAACCAATCTTTACTGCTTATATTTACTTTCATTTAACTCTTGTACATAGGTAATGAGACTCCATTTTTTTACCGCAAATTTATAAGCCGTTTTCTTTCACTCATATAACTATCTGGTTTAGTTCATCAGCCTGAATGATGAATAAAAAAATGAAAATGGATATTCAACTTATTTAACTTCCTTCCTAGAAAGAAAAAAAATAGGGAAAATTTATTTCTTAACGAATCACACGTAGAGATATTGATAACACACATAGAGTTAATGGTATTTCATAACTAATTGATTGAGCAGCAGCTCGGAGACCACCTAAAAAGGAATATTTATTATTTGATCCATATCCTGACATAAGAAGTCCAACGGGAGCAATACTGGAAATGGCAATCCATAAAAAAACACCAATACTTAGATCAGCTAGAACAAGATGATATCCAAAAGGAATTACTGAATAACTTAGTAGAATTGAGATGACTGCTATAGATGGTCCGATACTGAATAAACGATTATCTCCTCTAGATGGAAGAAGATTCTCTTTGAAAAGTAATTTTGTACCATCTGCTAGAGCTTGAAGAATTCCTAAAGGTCCGGCGTATTCAGGTCCAATACGTTGTTGTATCCCTGCAGATATTTCTCTTTCTAACCAAACAATTACTAGTACACCTATTGTGATTCCTAATACAGTAGTCAAAATATAGACAAGCATCCATATGATCCCATAGACCTCTTGTAAGGATTCCAATCTGGAAAAAGAATTGATAGCTTGTACTTCTGTTGTATCAATTATCATTTCAACGATCAACTTCTCCCATAATGATATCTATGCTACCTAGTATCGTCATAATATCAGCCAATTTCATTTTTTTAACTAACTGAGGAAGAATTTGCAAATTGATAAAACCGGGTGGGCGAATTTTCCATCTCCAGGGAAAAACACTCTGATCTCCTATCAGAAAAATTCCCAATTCTCCTTTTGGGGTTTCGACTCTTACATAAAGTTCTTGCTGTGATAATTCAAAAGTCGGAGAAGGTTTCTTACTAATGAATCGATAATCAAAATCATTCCATTCGGGATCCCTTACTCTATCAAAGCGTCGGATTTCTAAATTCTCATAGGGCCCCCCTGGAATTCCTTCTAGAGCCTGTTGAATAATTTTTATAGATTCTGTCATTTCGCTGATTCGTACTAAATAACGAGCTAACGAATCCCCTTCTTTTTGCCATTGTACTTCCCAATCAAATTCGTCGTAACACTCATAATGATCAACTTTACGAAGATCCCATTGTATTCCGGAAGCTCGTAGCATTGGTCCTGATAAACCCCAATTTATTGCTTCTTCTCCGCCAATAATGCCTACTCCTTCAACTCGTTCTAAAAAAATAGGATTCTGTGTAATAAGCTTTTGATATTCAGCAACCCCTGTTAAAAAATAATCGCAAAAATCTAAACATTTATCTATCCATCCATGAGGTAGATCAGCAGCTACTCCTCCGAGACGAAAATAATTATGCATCATTCGCATACCGGTGGCAGCTTCGAATAGGTCATATATCAATTCTCGTTCTCGAAAAATATAGAAGAAGGGGGTCTGTGCCCCAATATCTGCCATAAAAGGGCCAAGCCATAACAAATGCGAAGCTATACGACTCAACTCCAACATAATGACTCTGATGTAGCTCGCCCTTTTAGGTACTTGAATATTGCCTAACTGTTCTGGTGCATTTACAGTTATTGCTTCTGTGAACATAGTAGCTAAATAATCCCAACGTGTTACATAAGGCAAATATTGTATAATTGTTCGGTTTTCTGCAATTTTTTCCATTCCTCTGTGTAAATAACCCAATATTGGTTCGCAGTCAATAACATCTTCACCATCTAGAGTAACGATGAGTCGAAGAACACCATGCATTGATGGGTGGTGAGGACCCATATTGACTATCATGAGGTCTTTTCTTGTAGCTGGTGCAGTCATAGGTTTTTCCCCATTCATTCTTCCATGAATTGCTGAAAGTGAAAAAAAAGAAGTTCATCAAAATTTAAACGATCAAAAAGATTCTTCAAATTAACGAGTTTTTATCTCTCGAATATCCAACTGACCAATTATTTCTTTATAACGTACTCTATTTTTTTTTGACAAATAAGCCAATAGCCGTTGACGTTTTCCCAGAATTTTCCGTAGACCTCTCTGAGATAAATAGTCTTTTTTGTGCAATTCCAAATGTGAAGTAAGTCTCCGTATCTTATTGGTAAAACTGACTACTTGAAATTCAACAGACCCCCTGTTTTCTTTCTTTTCTTCTTGTGAAGTAACGGAAATGAATGAATTTTTGACCATAAAAGAATTTCCTCCTCCTTTTTTGACTTTACAGATATGTAATTTTATCGATCAGAAATAATAATGCCAGTAATTTGAATGTGATATACATAATGATCTTAATTTCTTTATCGACTCCTAATTTTATCAATTAAAATGAATTAATCAAATTGGATTCGAATAGGGATACAAAAGGATGGTACGTTTTTGCACTCACAAAAGCGAATAATTTATATTTAAACCGAAAATGAAGAAGATTTTGTTGATTCAATTCACTTTTTATCTAATTGATACTTTATTGACGTATATTAGAATGGGATGTAAGACAAGGTATGTGTACATCTGTTTACTTTCATATACCATATACGGTATAGGATATATAGGAAAAATACGGTATTAACATTAACCAATTTTTAATCGTGGATACATACGTAGTCTTAACATATTGATACGACTGCCATTATTCGTATCAAACCAATAGCGATTCATACAAGCTAAATCTTCTAATCGATAATTCGGCCAAAGAAAGAACTTTAATTGAATTAATTCATTTTTATCACTATCAAGATGTTTACTTTCATCCAAAAATGGACTCCAGTTTTTTACGTTGTTCTCGTTACAAAATACCGGATTTCTATTCACACCATTTCTATTCGTTGAACTGAAACAAATTAAAATTCTCAATTCTCTACGACGTCTAGATGATAAAATATTTTCAGGAACAAGTAAATTCGAATGATTTTTATCTCTATTTCCAGTCATTCTTTGATGTTTTGAAATAGATTCATCAAAATTCTTCTTATCAACATATCCTCGTTCTCGATATCTTTGATTAATTTGGCGTTTACTCTTATGAACCAATGAAATACCTATGGTTTGATACATAATAAATTGTCCATCATTTTTTACAGACAGACGAACCGATTCGATAATCAATATCCCTTTTTTCATCAATTCTGTAAGAGGTAAATTCTTCTGAATCAGCATTATATTCAGACTCATTTCTCTTCTTTGAATAGAGGATATAGTAATTTTTCTTGGGTTTCTCAGTCTAAGCAGGAGACAATATACCTTAATATTATTGATCATTCTTTGATTCAAAGCATCGTCCCATCTCAATTGAAAAAGCAAATATCGTTTCAGGAAGAAATTTAGTTCTGCTTCCGTGTTGCTCTTGTATTGTTTTTTCGTTTTACGTTTTTTCATGTCTGATCGCGCATAATCTTCTTCAATATCTTTTTGTTGGTTTGAGAGAAGGGATCCAAGATTTCTTTGGTTTTGTGCATCTGAACCACGATCTCGTCGATCTGCGGGTTCTTTTTCTTCTTGATTTCGATTCTTTAATTCAAAAGATTTTTTTTCTTCATTCGATGGTATAAAAAAATTCCCTTTTGGCTTTCCATTGACGTTTTTATTTTCACTAACATTTTCATTTATATTCAAATTTAAAAGAAGTAATTTGCTTGGTATAATCCACGGTTTCATTTTATATGCATTATAAAGTAGCACAAATTCGGGGAAGAACCAAAGTTCCAGATTGGATATAGGACAATTTAGTATTTCTTCATTCATTCCCATCCAATCAAAAAAGATTTTTTTATGATTGGGTGGATTGATTTCTAGATCTTGATGAATTGTAAGATAAAAAAGACCTTTCTTATCAATTTTATCAATTATTGGGTAATTATTAGTTCCAATCTTAGTTTTTTTATTACTGTTGGAATCGATCTTGATCCAGGCCTCAATATTGACTTTTTTTCTAAGACAAAACTTGAGAATTTTCCAATCAAAATATTTTCTATCTGGATTTTTTTCCATATACATAATATCACCTCTTCCTAGATAATTATTGATAGGAATACCCCCCCATTTATCAAATAATTTGCCTTTAGGTGTGTTGTAATTATAAGAAATCTTTTGATTCGTATTTACTTGTAATGGTGATCCATAAACAGAAATATATGAGTTCCTCTTAGTTTCATAATTAATAGATTGATATGATAAAAGATCATATTTAAAGTATTTTTGAAAATTATCTTTTTGATTCGATAATGAATATACTTCAGAATCTTTTTGTTTTTTGTAATAAAGTAATTGGTTTTTTTCATATGAATTCCATTTCTTTAAATCTTTCTTTTGAGCTGTACGACATTGATTGACTCTATTTCGCCATTTTTGTGGGATTAATCTAGACCATCTAATCTGAGATAAATCGTATTGATAATGACCCCTTAACCAGTTTTTCCATTGATTCGCTCCATAACTCCGAAATTTCTTATATCTTAATTCAGAATGAATTATTCCTTGTGTTCCAAAAGAATCCTTTATCCCAGTCTTAAGAAAAAAAGATGTTCCGTGATATTGAAGAACAGATCTTAATTTATCCAAGTGGGTTTGGGATAAATTGTAAAATACATATGCTTGTGACAAGGAGGATAAGTCACAAAAAATAGGTGAATTCCTTTTACTATTACTAATATTATAAAGTGACTTTTTTATAGTCGAAATAAAGTGAATTGTATTTTGATTTGTTTTATTAATTCTTTCTTGATTTGTTTCATTAGTGTAAATGTATTTATCAATCATTTTTTTTGTTGATTCAAGAAAAAGTTGTATATTGATTTGGGGAATATTAATGATACATCGAAAGACATCTATGTAGATTCTTTCAATGAAAATTTTTATAAAATAATGTAATTTACTGATTAATCGAGCATTTCTTCTTTTTAATATTTGCCAAATATTTTTTAGTGATTCTAGTCTTTTGGCATTATAAGTTGTTTTGTTAGAATTAATATTTATTCCTGGAGTTACTTTTTTTTTGTCGTTTGTAATTTTTTCTATTTGATTTCTAATTGTGCGTGTTCTATCAGTCAGATCCTTCCGTTTTTTTTCTGTCAGGGAATAATTTGTCCAATCTGTAGATCGACTTTGATTAAACGATTCATGAATTATCTGATTGTTGATTATAGAATCTTTTTCTTTTTTAGTTTCACTTAATTCATATACTTCTCTCAATCTAAATAACAGAATTTGATTTACTTTTGAAAGTACTTTTCTTATTCTTTTTATAAATAGAACACTTTTGATGACCCAATTTTTTGTTTCTTTTGAGACTGTTAGAAAAAAGTTTGTTCTTCCCTTTAAAACTCTTAAAACTAGAAAATATTTCTTTTTCAATTTTTTAATTTTTTTTTTGAGTTCTTTAAAAATGGGCTCAAAAAAAGAAGGTCTTTTTCGGGGAGAACCAAAAGGAAGTTCAGCTTCCATTCCCCAAACCGTTAAAAAACAAAAATCATCTTTTTTTTTTATTTTTTTCATTAGATCTCTATGAGAGGTTTGCAGCTTAGATCTGTGCCAAGGTTTCAGACAGAGAGGAAATAGGATTTTTATCTGAATACCGTCTGTTAACCAATTTTTCGGAAATTCGGTTTCTGATAATTGAACACCATTATAGGTACATTTAACATGCATTTCTCTATTCCATTCCTGTAAATCCTTAGACCATTCAGGAAGTTGCAATAATAACATACGACCCATATTTTTAGCTACTATCAATAAAGGTAAAATAATATATTTTCTAAGAATCGATTGAGTTATTAACATAGAGCCTCTTATTACTTGTGCAAATGGAATGGTATCCCAGGCTTCTGCTATTTCTATCCGTGCTTTTTCCTTTCTTTTGTTCTCTTCTTTTTTGTCCTTCTCTTTTTTCTCTCCTTTTTTTGTCTGTTCTTCTGTATAATCTAGAATTTTGAATTCTGTCCCTTTTCCCATCCAATTTCTAAAAATTAGTTTCATTAGTCCGGAGATATCAAACGAAAAAAGGGGGGATTTGTTTATTCTGTCCAAAAAAAGGGGGGAATGCACATTTGCTTGAAACAGTTCCCAAATAACTATTTTCCGCATTTGACTA